CATTTTGTGCAACAGCCCTTCCTATCTGATAGAAAAGGATCCCATGATCCTGAACCGATCTTACCTTGGATCGCAAATCCCAAGTTTGTCTATGAAGAGCGGATCGAATTGTATTACTGTCTATAATGGATTTCTTCTGTGTAATACTAATTGATAGGGCCTCGTTGGTAAGTGCTACAAGATCTCGTGCACTGGAAACCATGGTTATGGACCCGAATCCATTAGTATGGAACATTTTCTTTTCCAAGTGAAATCCCTTAGTATATGAAAGAGTGAAAAAGTGCTTTCGTTGTTGTGGAATAAGAAGCCTTCGTACCTTAATGCATGTATTTAATTTATTCGGAGCTATTAGAGCGGGATCCACTTTTTTGGGAATATGAGTCGAAGCAATAACTAGAATATTTCTAGTGGAGGAGCTTTCACAATCCTCACAATCCCCGGAGAGATGGTTCACTAATAGACCGAGGGATAAGTAATTTGACTCATTCACAGACAGATCATGAATGTTTGGAATCCATATTATGCAAGGAGACATTGATTTTGCTAATTCGAGTTGAAGGGTGATATCAAATAGGTCTATTTTCGGCGTCATTTCCCTATCTATAGTTATCTCACTCGTCAAAGTTAGCAGCTCCTTTTCAATATCAATATCAATATCAAGGTCAAGGTCATCGTCGTTACTATCATCAAAATCGTCATCATCATCTTCAAAATCGCTCTCTTCATAAAAATAACCTTGAGGCTTGTCATCCAGGAACTTGTTCGTAAATACCGTAATGAAAGGAACGTAGGAGTTTGTCGCTAGGTATTTGACCAAATAGGATCGTCCAGTTCCTATAGAACCTATCACTAAAATACCCCTAGAGGGGGATAGGGCTAATCGGAGCGAAAAGGGTTTTCCATGAGATGGGAAATTAAAACTATTAGCCCCACACGAGGTTTGTGAATGTGAATAAGTGATTGTCTGATAATGAGCAAGGAATATCCGCCTTTCTGCTAAACAGGATCTATTGAACTCATAATTCATTAGACGCTTTTTATGAATGTCAACTAAGTATCGTAAGTAAACGGATCCCGGTTGTTCAATCATTTGATAACCAGAGTCATTCTTTGAGAAATGATCACTATGAGTCAGACTCAATAGAATTTTATCAATCCTTTCTTCCTTCGTTAAGGTGGAGAACTGAACCAAGAATTCTCTTTCTTCATCATCAATCGAATCACTGTTCGCGAACCAGGATTCGATTTTATCATCAATCCAAGCACCGTTCACGTTTTTTCTTTTTCTTATCAATGAATAGATCTCTTTACTTGTACGACTTAGATGTCTCGTATTTCTCGAAAAAGTTATTCGATTGATGGGATTTGGTATAAGACTTAGGAAATCGATGATATCGATGAGATTGATATTCAAATATTTCTTCTTAGAACGTATTGATTTGACCCCATAAGCGGGACCACCACCCAATAGCATGTTGCTGCCAAAAGCAGAACCCCGTATTTCTTCTAGAAAATATCCTAATTGTTTCAGAGCAACTAGAAAGAGATTCTTTAACCAGAAAGAATTCAGTTCAGATGGAGGATACCCATCCAGAAGTTTTCGTAACTCAATCATGTATGATGGAATCATCAAAGATTTGATCTTTTCGAACTCTGTCTGTAACTCACTAGAGGCTCGGGAAACAAAGAGAAGATGTGTACGAACGAGATATCCAGCAACAAGAAGAAGGAAAAGGATTGAATAGAAGAACTCCCGAGCATTTGGTGATCCCAGATGTACCCAGAATGAAAGGGGTGACTCATTATTTCGATGAATCATTTCTTCGGACAGAAGAAGACTATGTAAACACTTCCTCGAAATCTGACTTATCCGATTCCGTTGTGGAAGAATCGCCCACCATATTTTCCGAGGAATTCGCCGTGATATATCCATAATATCGTGAAAAATGGATACAACTTTTTGACTGCTACTTCGTATCGGTATCGGCAATAGGTCTAAAAAAGTATCTAAAAGGATGAAATTTAGATGTAGATATTGGTACCCTATCGAAGTTAGATATTTGTACCCTGTCGAAGTAAAGAACCATGGCAGATATGTTTGGAACAGCTTCCATTTTTTTGAGAGATTTGCTCGTAGAAAGATTCTATCCATCTGCCGTTTCTCAACGCATTTCTTTAGACAAAGACTCTGTTTTTTCCTCTTTTTGGCTCGTAAATATTTATCAGAACATGGAATGTGAATCAAACCCATGTTTGAATTGAAATTGAGATTGAGATACTGATGCAAGTTCTTCCCTTCTGAATCAGACGGATTCATATCTGAAAGAGGTTGACAATAAGTTCTTTCTAAATTGACTATTTGTCCCTCTGTTAGAGGTGTTCCAGAAATGTCTGCGATTGCGTAAAGAGCTCTACGAACGAATCGAGCGGATAGAATTGGAAAATCGTTAGGTATGAATATGTTAGATACCCGTGACTCGATCGTTGAAATAGCATCTCTCTCCGAAAAAACATGTTTTTTTTTACCGACGCACAAAGAAAATTTTTTGTTGCCAGTGAACAAGATATTAAGGAATTGTCCATACGTAAGATCATAATTATTGATACGGGCCTTTTCTACATAAAAAGGGAATCTTTTGTTACAATAGAACCAGAAGTGATGTGGATTATTCAAGAATCGAAGTCGATTTGCTTTTAAAAAAGAAGATATCAATGAACTTCTATGAAATGGTTTCACGGGATTCATCCAATTGTCTCGATCGTGGGATAGCATTGAGAAATAGGAATCAGTGTTATCAAAGGATTTCCTGCGATTTTTTCTAGTAGGAGTATGGAATGAGTCAATCGTCCACTTTGGTATCTTATTGAACAAAAATGGTGATATTGTTCCTCCATCGATCAACAATTTCGATTTTTGGGAAGTATTATGATCATCCAATAAGAAGGGTTTCAATTTATTCAAATGAACGATTTGAACACCTATTGATTCTAACAACTGATCGCAGAGTTGATCATTCGGACCTTTGAATTGAGAGATGTGGATCTCGGACCCACGAATGGGGGTATTCCCGAAACTCACAAAGAAAAAAGAAAGTGACTTAGACAAAAAGAGAAGGAACTTGGGCAAAAAGAGACGGAACTTGGGCAAAAAGAGACGCAAAAAGGTGGACCAAAATAAACGAAGTGGCTTAGAAGGATCTTGTTTGTCGAAAACCCTGGACCAATCAATCGAATATTGATTAATATTAATATTATTAATATATTGATTAATATTAATTAATATATTAATAATATTAATACGTAATCGATCGAACACTACTTGAAAAACTTGAAAACGGCTCTTCTGCTCAGAAACGAAATGTTCCAAATGTTTCTGGAAATTCTTGCTCCCATTGGACCATTTGTATCTATATGCATCAGGATCCCGATTCATGGATCTCTCGGTTCGAGAAAGAAGAGGATCGAACCATTTCTTCTCACTCTTTTTCAAATTTGATAAATGTTGGTTGATCGTATATTTCATTATAGTTCTATGATTCAGAGTATCATTTCCTATTTGATCCCTTTGAATTCCATATTCGAAGTTGCGATCGGATCTATTCATAAAAAAAAATCGATTCGAACCATTTCTTATGTACCCATGGATGCTATATTGGATTTGAATCAGATTTTGGATCAATCTATATTGATTGACTGCCTTCATTATGTTGTTGATAGCAAATACCACTCTTTTTGGTTTTGGATCTTCCAAAGCATTCCCGCACCGGACCCAATTTTTTCTTATCTGTCGATAAAAAGATTCATTCTCTTCAAAAAAAATAGGAGGTAGAACCAATAAAGATTTCTTTTTCGATTCATCCCTGGAGTTGAATACCTCATTCAAGAATTTTTTTTGATCCAATCCGCAGGAATCAATAGAAAAGGCAAATCCCTTATGATACACCAGATCCGGCTCGGTTATTGATAGAGTTAATAGATCCGCCATTTCTTGAAATCTCTCTTCTGCGTGGTGAAACGTGTATCCTCCCCTGTTCCGGTCATGGAATAGATGAAATAAATCAAAAAATGGATTTTGGTTCAAGAATGAAATCTTCTTGGAACTGTCCATATCCGGTTCATCCTTCGGAACCATATCGCATCCCTGATCTGATGAAATAGGATGAATTGAGACGGTTTTTTGTAAATACGTAATTATCTTGAATATATCAACCATTTCTTTATTTTCCGATCGCCTGAAACGGACAAAAGAAACATCTTGTTGTTTCTTCAACAATTTCTGATCTCTAGTGGACCTCTCAGTAGGAGTCGAACCCAGATAAAGTTCTGACCATCTGTCAGAGAAAAAAGAACGAGAGGATCTTGTAGGATTCCCAAGAAATTCTTCGATTTCTTTGGGAAGTTGTTGAACCTTTCTTTGATTGATCCAAGTACTCTCTTTCGGATCCATGAAAGAACTCTCAGGGATCTCTTTCCCTTTTGGAAGATACAGGAGCGAAACAATCAACCTATGGATATTGGAAGACTCAAAAGAGTCTTCCAATGAATCATTTCTGGGTCCAATGGAGTTTACGGGTATAGGAAGAAGCCCCCTCAAATAGATATTTTTTCTTTCGACCAGATTTCGATTGTTAAGACGATGTAGAAGGACCACTACTACAAGCAGTACTACACCTTTGATCGTGAAAGATCGATTGCTTGTTGAACCCTGCGAATCGCGTGAAAAGAGGATACTTACTATTCGTGGGTCAAAGAGTTTCATAAAACGTTCTTGGTCGAAAAAAACGTGAATGAAAGATCCCACTGAATCCAATTTGGTCCACGAATCTAAGAAATAGTGAGAATTCTTGATCTCTCTCAATACCTCCCTAAACTCAAAAATCCAGGATTTATATAGACGTCGTTTTGCCCTGTCTTGCCTCATATTGATTCCTCCTTAGGATTTCTTTAAAATTTGACTTTATATTTATATATGTATTTAATTAATATTGGAAATTTTTATTATTATCATGTAGAATTGACTTGGAAATTTTTATTATATTTATTATTATATAGAATATATAACGATTTTTCTATAGAGTTAGGCTAGATACTTGACTTGGAAATTGGAAATTTTTATTATTATTATATTTATTATTATATAGAATATATAACGATTTTTCTATAGAGTTAGGCTAGATACTTGAAATATATGCTAATCCCCATTACGCATCCATGGCTGAATGGTTAAAGCGCCCAACTCATAATTGGCAAATTCGTAGGTTCAATTCCTGCTGGATGCAGTACAACGCGAACGTTCAATACGTCTATTGGAATTGGCTCCGTATCAATGGAATCTCATCATCCATACATAACGAATTAATATAATTACTATGGTATATTCATATCATAACATATGAACAGTAAGAAGTAGAATTCTTATCGATACCGGAACTCATAGGGAAGAAAATAGATTTATGGATGGAATCAAATATGCAGTATTTACAGACAAAAGTATTCGGTTATTGGGGAACAATCAATATACTTCTAATGTCGAATCAGGATCAACTAGGACAGAAATAAAGCATTGGGTCGAACTCTTTTTTGGTGTCAAGGTAATAGCTATGAATAGTCATCGACTCCCGGGAAAGGGTAGAAGAAAGGGACCCATTATGGGACATACAATGCATTATAGACGCATGATTATTACGCTTCAACCGGGTTATTCTATTCCACCTCTTAGAAAGAAAAGAACTTAAATTTAGAAAGAAAAGAACTTAAATCAAAATACTTAATAACACGGCGATACATTTATACAAAACTTCTACCTCGAGCAGAACCGTCGGCAGTCAAGTGAAATCCAATCCACGAAATAATTTGATCTATGGACAGCGTCGTTGTGGTAAAGGTCGTAATGCCAGAGGAATCATTACCGCAAGGCATAGAGGGGGAGGTCATAAGCGTCTATACCGTAAAATTGATTTTCGACGGAATGAAAAAGACATATCTGGTAGAATCGTAACCATAGAATACGACCCTAATCGAAATGCAAACATTTGTCTCATACACTATAGGGATGGTGAGAAGAGATATATTTTACATCCCAGAGGGGCTATAATTGGAGATACCATTGTTTCTGGTACAGAAGTTCCTATCTCAATGGGAAATGCCCTACCTTTGAGTGCGGTTTGAACTATTGATTTACGTAATTGGAAGTAACCAATTAGGTTTACGACGAAACCTAGAAATCGATCACTGATCCAATTTGAGTACCTCTACGGGATAGACCTCAACAGAAAACTGAAGAGTATCGGCAGCAAGTGATTGAGTTCAGTAGTTCCTCATAGAAAATTATTGACTCTAGAGATATGGTAATATGGAGAAGACAAAATTGTTTGAAGCACCGACAGAACCGGAAGCGCCCCTTGTTTCAAAGAGAGGAGGACGAGTTATTCACATTTCATTTGATGGTCAGAGGCGAATTGAAAGCTAAGCAGTGGTAATTCTACCCCGGGGGAAAAATAGAGATGTCTCCTACGTTACCCGTAATATGTGGAAGTATCGACGTAATTTCATAGAGTCATTCGGTCTGAATGCTACATGAAGAACATAAGCCAGATGAAGGAACGGGGAGACCTAGGATGTAGAAGATCATAACATGAGTGATTCGGCAGATTTGGATTCCAATATATCAACTCATGTGGTACTTCATCATACGATTCATATAAGATCCATCTGTCTAGATATCATCATATACATCCGGAAAGCCGTATGCTTTGGAAGAAGCTTGTACAGTTTGGGAAGGGGTTTTGATTGATCAAAAAGAAGAATCTACTTCAACCGATATGCCCTTAGGCACGGCCATACATAACATAGAAATCACACTTGGAAAGGGCGGACAATTAGCGAGAGCTGCGGGTGCTGTAGCGAAACTGATTGCAAAAGAGGGTAAATCGGCCACATTAAAATTACCATCTGGGGAGGTCCGTTTGATATCCAAAAACTGCTCAGCAACAGTCGGGCAAGTGGGTAATCTTGGGGTGAACCAGAAAAGTTTGGGTAGAGCCGGATCTAAGTGTTGGCTAGGTAAGCGTCCTGTAGTAAGAGGGGTAGTTATGAATCCTGTAGACCATCCCCATGGGGGTGGTGAAGGGAGGGCCCCAATTGGTAGAAAAAAACCCACAACCCCTTGGGGTTATCCTGCGCTTGGAAGAAGAAATAGAAAAAAGAAAAAATATAGTGATAGTTTGATTCTCCGTCGCCGTAGTAAATAGGAGAGTATTGAAAATCAAATATGTTTCTTCGTCTTTACAAAAAAAAATAAAAAAGATAGGAGGAATTTGCTGTGACACGTTCACTAAAAACACTAAAAAAAAAACCCTTTGTAGCTAATCATTTATTGGAAAAAATTGAGAAGCTCAACCGAAGGACAGAAAAAGAAATAATAGTAACTTGGTCCCGGGCATCTACCATTATACCCAAAATGATCGGCCATACAATTGCTATTCATAATGGGAAAGAGCA